AGGTATGAGTGGTTTTGTTGCCGAATTAATAGTATTTTTTGGACTAATTACCAGTCAAAAATATCTTTTAATGCCAAAAATACTAATTACTTTTGTAATGGCAATTGGAATGATATTAACTCCTATTTATTCATTATCTATGTCACGCCAGATGTTCTATGGATACAAGATATTTAATGCTCCAAACTCTTATTTTTTTGATTCTGGACCGCGAGAGTTATTTCTTTCAATCTCTATCTTTTTACCCATACTAGGTATTGGTATGTACCCCGATTTTGTTCTTTCACTATCAGTTGACAAGGTCGAAGTTATTCTATCTAATTCTTTTTATAGATAGTTTTGATGAATAAAAAAAAAAAAAAAAAAAAAAGAAAAAATCCTATGATTTTTTTTTAATCGTTCGTTGTACAATGAAAAAAAGAAGGCTTTTTCTTCTTCTCTTAAGTTAAGTAAAAAAATGAATTTGAATCGGCGCGAACCCTGTGAATCACTACAATATTTGATTCACAGGGTTCTCATCAGTTCACATAAAGTTTTTTTATCTCATATGCACTGTACACTTTTCTATTCGTAAGAGTCTTTTTTGAATCCTTTTGAATTCAATTAGATGTTAATGTAAATGAACCATAACTATGTAGTCCTATTCCTAATAGATTGACCCCAAAATAGCATATCCAAATTATAAGAAAGCCAATAGACGCCACAATTGCGGAATTTATACCCTTCCATTTTATATTGGTTCGAATATGTAAATAAATCGCGAATACGATCCAAGTAATAAATGCCCAAGTTTCCTTTGGGTCCCAACTCCAATATGATCCCCATGCTTCGTTAGCCCATACTGCTCCAGAAAGTATCCCTATGGTTAAAAAGATAAATCCTAGACTAATAACCCGATAACTCCAATAATCCAATTGTTGAATAAATTGTGACCTGTAATAATTCTTCGGAGAAAAAAAAGAAGTATTTTGTAAAACATTGCTTCTTTCATTCATGTATTCGATTTCACCAAAGAAAAATGACCCATTTAAATTTAATAAATGATTACTTGTAAAAAAAAACTTTCTGTTTTTTCTAACTGCAATGACTAGAAGTGCTACTGATAATAATGATCCACATAAAAGGGCTGCATAGCCCAATATCATCATACTTACGTGCATTATTAACCACTCGGATTGAAGAGCGGGTACTAATATTTCAGATTCGTGTATTTGAGTTAAAAGACCTGAAGTAGCAAAGCCTTGGGTAAAAATAGCACTTGGGCCGATTATTGCGCTTAAAAATTTTTTATTTTTTTTGAAATACGGAACTATATGAATAAGGGAGAAACTCCATGAAAGGAAGATTAATGATTCATATAAATTACTTAGTGGAAAATGTCCCGAATAAATCCAACGAGTAACTAATAATCCTGTTATACAGAAAAAAGTTATTATCATGCCCTTTTCTGATGAATCGTAGAGTTTTATGATTTCATCGACTAAAAAGGTTATCAAATGAATTGTAATTACAATTGAAACGATCGAAAAAGAAATATGACTTAATATATGCTCTAAGGTTGAAAATATCATAAAAATCTTAAAAAATAGGAGTTCTTTAATTACAAGAAATCAGGAATTGAATTGAATTCATTATAGGATCTATTTAGTTTTTTTAGAAGATGGCATGCCGCCACTCGGACTCGAACCGAGATGCTCTAGCACTGCTTCCTAAGAGCAGCGTGTCTACCAATTTCACCATAGCGGCTTGTCTTGAACTCATAATAGCCTATGAATAAGCAATCGTCTAGATTTAAGAATTCAATTGGTTGCAATATTTTTTAGGAAAGATTCAAATGGATGAATAAAAATTAGTTCAAATAGGTATTTAAAGGTTCATTATTTTAGTTTAGGGCCTTAGTTTTCTTAAGATTTTCGTGTATTTTATACTCTCCTCAACTTGAACTCTTTAAAACTAGATAGTTTTATTATCAATTAATAGGATAGAACTCAAAAAAAATCCATTTTCTTAATGAATCCAAAAGAAAAAACCTATTTTGGATCACTCAAAATTGATACATTATTTATCCAGACTCTCTTCACTAAGTGTTTTTGATTTTCTTGATTGGGTTGATCGCGAGAGATATATGGGGGTGTATATAGGAATTCATAGAAAATCAAAAAGCCAGAAAGTTACACAAAAGGGTTTAAAATTTGAATCAATTAGTTTTAATGATTTTAGTAACTAAAGATTCAAGATTTTCTATTTGCTCTTCTATAGATAGAGAAAAAGTGGATATAGAGAAAAAATAAAAAGTTGTATTATTGTAACAAATAGGGAGATGCGGAAAATAAGACTCCCCGCCTTGGAAATGATAAAATATACTAAAAATAAAATGGAGTATCTTTTGTTTATTCTTTTGTCAACAAAAAGAAAGTCTTTTTTCTTTTTTTGAATTGAATTGAGTAAGGTAAACAGAAGAATTCTTATTCTACATATTCTAAGAGCGGAGCGAATTCCA